ACAAATAAAAAATCAAAAAGAGGGTTAGACTAAAGACGGAATCACTCGATTCCCGGGATAACTTTCTATATATTTCTATAGATTCTATATATTATATTTCATCAAACTCTTTCTATACTAATAAACCTTTATTCTATTTATTTTAGTCTCTCATCAATTGACCCCTCTTTTTGTCTTTGTCCACCACTTATATTAGTAGATATTTATAGACTATTAGAGAATAAGTAGAGACGGAATAAAGAGAAATCTAAAAACAAGTTCTAATACGTCTCGAAAAAATCGAAACTAAGACTAGGAATCTTTGATGAACAGAATCAAGACTCATTATTATTTCGACACAAGAAAGGGGTTTGAAAAATTCCTTTTCTTGTGTCGAAGACTAGGAAGACGAAGAATCCCTACTAGAATTATTTGTTCCCCCCATTTTCCCTTCAATTTACCGCTTACTTATGTTACTTATGTCTAGTATCTAGCCAAATTGAATTAAAAAAATATTGATAGTGATGCATTTTATGACATTTCAATCTGACAAATAGGAACATAGTCACACCACCCCAATTTCGCTAAAAAAAACAAAGAAAGGGGGGGTCAAGTCAAAGAGTCTTCGTCACAATCTACATACTATAACTAGGAATGTGGTACAAGGAATTACTGTCATCTTATAGAAAAAGTATAAAAGGCTTTTTAGAATTTCATTTTTTATTATAGATATAGATAATCTATAAAAAGAGTTTGGTTCTTTTTACGAACTTGCTGTCGATAAATCAGCGAGTCTAGAAATTCATTTCGGACAATTGAACCTTCTCGAATTGTTTCTTTTTAAGAACCAAAAAGACTTGTGCCAAAATAACAGCTGCCAAGAAGAGCAAAAGACCTTGGACACGTAATGGATCTTGAAGTACTATTTCTGCATCTCCTTGACCAAACCCGCCCACATTAGGGTTACTCGTCAACGGTTGATCAAATTTGATAGATTCTCCTTCTGAAACGAGAAGTTCTGGCCCTGGGGGGATAATATTAAGCACTAGACGTCCATCCGATGCATCCGCTATAGTTATTTCATATCCCCCTTTTTCTTTTCGTATGATTTTGCTTACTATACCGGTTGCTGTAGCATTATAAACAGTATTGTTACTCTTGCTCCCGTCGGGATAAATCTGACCTCTTCCTCTATTTCCGCCTACATATATAGGATATTTTAAGAAGTGAATATCTTTCTTAGTAGCGGGGTCTGGGGAAAGAATAGGAAAGGTGATTTCACTATATTTCTGACCAGGAACAGGACCTATGACAAGAATATTTTTTTTATTGGGGCGATAGTTCTGAAAAGACAGATTTCCTATCTTTTCTTTCATTTCGGGGGAAATACGATTGGGAGGGGCTAATTCAAATCCCTCCGGTAAAATAAGAACAGCCCCGACATTCAAAGCCCCCCTTTTACCATTAGCAAGAACTTGTTTCACTTGCATATCATAAGGAATTCGAACAACTGCCTCAAATACAGTATCGGGAAGTACCGCTTGTGGAACCTCAATATCCACGGGCTTATTAGCTAAATGGCAATTGGCGCATACAATACGCCCGGTCGCTTCTCGTGGATTTTCATAACCCTGCTGTGCAAAAATGGGATATGCACTTGAAATAGATGTCTGGCTTATGATATATATCATGAGCGATACGGAAATGGAGCGAGCAATCCGTTCCTTTATCCAAGAAAAAGTATTTCGAGTTTGCATGGTCCAGTGATACCGAAAATTTCTACAATAAATTGAGTAGGTCACTAATCTAGTTTCCTATCCACGATTCTGCTATTTACTGGAATACTATTATAGGATAAATCCCCAGGATGGCTAGAAATAGAAAATGTACAACTACAAAGTAAGAAACATTTGAATTGGATTAATTTCGGATCGATAGATCATTTTTCACTTATTGAATGATAAATCACTACAAGTGATGGAGAGATGCGGTTTAAATAATAGAAAACCCAATATTTAAAAATGCTATCTAGAATGACTGGAAGAATAGAAACAAGACAAGATATAATTTGATCATTCTGAACAAACCCAAAATCTTTGTAGACAGAGCTAATTATTAGTTCCCAACCACGGGTCGAATGAAATCCGAGACATAAATCAGCTAATAAAAGAATAGAAAGAGCTTTGGTTGTGTCACTTAAATTATATAGGAATTCCTGAGCCCAAGAGTTAAGAATAACAAGTTCTTTATTACCCAAAATAGAATAACCACTTAGAATAACAAAAGAGATTAGATTTGTCGATAAGTGCAAAGTCGTATGTATACGATCCTCGTTATGTATCTTGATTAATTGGATTATTTCGGTGTGGATTCCTATACGAAGGTTTTGTAGATGTGTCTCCGAGTATTCCTTGATGGTTTCGTCCAAGAGGAGAAGTTCTTCTAATTCTATGAATTTTTCTAGAATACTCTTTTCTTCAATATCATTCAAAAAAGTTTCGGATTGCCCAGTATTCCACCA